AAGGAAACTCGCAAGGAAAGTGCCAACCGATCGTTTACTTAAGTTTGAGCGAGTTTTCAAAGCACAAAAACGTATACATATGTCTGTTTTCAAAGCACAAAGAGTTCTTGATGAGATTCGATGGCGTTACTACGAAGAAACTGTTATGATACTGAACCTCATGCCTTATCGAGCATCTTATCCCATCTTAAAGTTGGTTTATTCAGCAGCAGCAAATGCTACTCATTATAGGGATTTCGACAAAGCGAATTTATTCATTACTAAAGCCGAAGTCAGTAGGAGTACTATTATGAAAAAATTTAGACCTCGGGCTCGAGGACGTAGTTTTCCCATAAAAAAAAGCATGTGTCATATAACAATTGTATTAAATATAGTAAAGAAATCTAAATAACCTTTAGATTCATCTAAGATTTCAATTCCCACTAAAAAAATATAGAATAGAAAAATATGGGACAAAAAATAAATCCACTCGGTTTCAGACTTGGTACAACCCAAAAACACCATTCCTTTTGGTTCGCACAACCAAAAAATTATTCTGAAGGTTTACAGGAAGATAAAAAAATAAGGAATTGTATCAAGAACTATATACAAAAGAATAGGAAAAAGGGCTCGAATAGAAAAATAGAATCAGACTCAAGTTCCGAAGTAATTACACATAATAGAAAAACGGACTCAGGTTCAAGTTCTGAAGTAATTACACGTATAGAAATTCAAAAAGAAATCGATACGATCCACGTCATAATCCATATTGGATTCCCTAATTTATTAAAGAAAAAAGGAGTAATCGAAGAATTAGAGAAAGATCTACAAAAGGAAATTCACTCTGTAAACCAAAGACTTAATATTTCTATCGAAAAAGTGAAAGAGCCTTATAGAGAACCTAACATTCTGGCAGAATATATAGCTTTCCAATTAAAAAATAGAGTTTCATTCCGAAAGGCAATGAAAAAAGCCATTGAATTAACTAAAAAAGCGGATATAAGGGGAGTCAAAGTCAAAATTGCGGGTCGTCTCGGAGGAAAAGAAATTGCACGTGCCGAATGCATCAAAAAGGGTAGACTCCCCCTCCAAACAATTCGCGCTAAAATTGATTATTGCTGCTATCCAATTCGAACTATCTATGGAGTATTAGGTGTAAAAATTTGGATATTCGTAGACGAAGAATAACTAATCTTCTCTTCGCATTCTGTCCAGTGATAGAATAAAAAATGACAAGAGATCTTTTTTCCTGAAATCCCTGAAAAAAACAAGAAATTCTACCTCTTTCTTTCTATAAGATTTAATGAAAATTGATAAATCATTTAATATAATTGCTATGCTTAGTGTGTGACTCGTTATTTTTTTTTTAAGAAAAAAACTTAGTAATTATAGAAAATTAACTAATAACCAACCTATTGCTTCGTATTGTCGAGATCCTAACTAAGAAACAGTCACTATATGAATAAATATCTCTATCATAAATGAGTGGATCTATCATATAGTTGTAGCAACTGCTTTTTCTCTAAAAAAGAAATGAGATTCTAGGTTGTGAAGGAAAACTAAAGGGATGCGGATAAAGGGAGGGATGATAGAAAGAAGGAAGAGGGATTAAGTAAGATATAGGATTCCAATATGTATGGTCTATGAATTGCATCATAAAAAGCAATGTGATAAAGCATCAATATAATAAAAAAAAATAGAGAATTAGAAATCGTAACGTAACTTGAAACAAGAACTAGAAATTTAAAGCAATAATAAAGAGCCATCCTGGTTAATAAAACTGAGAAAATTAACTGGGAAAGAAATTTTTTGGAAGCTCCATTGTGGAATTCAGACCTAACCATTCAAGGAGAGGCAGTGGGAACGACAGAACCTATGATTCCATAGGATTTTATTGAAAAGAATCCTAATACTTCATTGGGTAGGATGGCGGAACAAACCAAAAAAATTGTCTTATTTGGTAAGGTTATAAATTAACAAATAAGACAGAAAAGAGTAAATATTCGCCCGCGAAATCCTTTTTAAATTAGAATACTTTACCATTACCATTATTCAATAAGAGTAAAAATAAAGATATTTTAAGGATTACATCATCTATAAAATATAGAATTTAGATAATATAGACACACACATCTAGATATATTCTAGATCTTCTTTTTTTTTTGACTATAGATTTTTCGATTTTAACAAATTAATAGATAAATATAAAAAAAACCTAATTTTTTCTATTATTTATCTATTAATGTGGATCTCTCCCTAATATTTTTGAATATTATGGAATTAGAGAAATTTGCACGCTTTCTCATTTCATTCGCGAGGAGCTGGATGAGAAGAAACTCTCATGTCCAGTTTTGCAGTAGAGATGGAACTAAGAAAGAACCATCGACTATAACCCCAAAAGAACCAGATTTCGCAAACAACATAGAGGAAGAATGAAAGGAAAATCCTGCCGAGGCAATCGTATTTGTTTTGGTAGATATGCTCTTCAAGCACTTGAACCTGCTTGGATCACGGCGAGACAGATAGAAGCAGGACGAAGAGCAATAACACGATATGCACGTCGTGGTGGAAAAATATGGGTACGTATATTTCCCGACAAACCCGTTACACTAAGACCGACGGAAACACGTATGGGCTCAGGAAAGGGGTCCCCCGAATATTGGGTAGCCGTTGTTAAACCAGGTCGTATACTTTATGAAATGGGGGGGGTATCCGAAACTGTAGCTAGAGCAGCTATCTCCATAGCTGCCAGTAAAATGCCTATACGAAGTCAATTTATTCGATTAGAAATATAGAACCCCTAAAACTCAAAGGAGTATTGAAGATAAAAAAACGCCCTTTTTTTTCTTTCTGAAAAGACAATATTTCTTTCATCCTTTTGCATTGAAATAACAAATGGAAATCAAAATAATATGATTCAACCTCAGACCCTTTTAAACGTAGCAGATAATAGTGGAGCTCGAAAATTGATGTGTATTCGAGTCATAGGAGCTGCAGGTAATCAGCGATATGCTCGTATTGGTGATGTTATTGTTGCTGTAATCAAAGACGCATTGCCCCGAATGCCCCTAGAAAGATCCGAAGTAATTCGAGCTGTAATTGTACGTACATGTAAAGAGTTCAAATGTGAAGACGGTATAATAATCCGCTATGATGACAACGCAGCGGTTATAATTGATCAAAAAGGAAATCCAAAAGGAACTCGAGTTTTTGGCGCGATTGCTGAGGAATTGAGAGAATTGAATTTTACCAAAATAGTTTCATTAGCTCCTGAAGTATTATAAATACTAGTAGGTGAAATTTAGATCAGAGAATAAATTTAGTAGTTAGTAGATTGTGTTTTACGTATATGTTTTAAAATTTAAAATGAAAAGCAAAAAAAAAGAAAACATGTTGATTATAGAACAATTTGGAGGAACCTAGAATTAGAGTCTTATGGGCAAGGACACTATTGCGGATTTACTAACCTCTATAAGAAACGCGGACATGAATAAAAAAGGAACAGTTCGAGTAATATCTACAAATATTACCGAAAACATTGTTAAAATACTTCTACGAGAGGGTTTTATTGAAAGTGTTCGGAAACATCAGGAACGTAACAGATATTTCTTGGTTTCAACTTTGCGACATCAAAAGAGAAAGACTAGAAAAGGAATATATAGAACAAGAACCTTTTTAAAGCGTATCAGCCGACCCGGCTTACGAATTTATACCAACTATCAAGGAATTCCTAAAGTTTTGGGTGGAATGGGAATTGCTATTCTTTCTACTTCTCGAGGGATAATGACAGATCGAGAGGCTCGACTAAACAGAATTGGGGGAGAAGTCTTATGTTATATATGGTAATCGCTCCGACTATAGTGCCCGAATTCTATCTCGACCTTCCTATTTTGAAAATAAAAATAGAAAAATAGGAGAAAAAAATATGACAGAAAAAAAAAATAGGAGAGAAAAAAAAAACCCGAGAGAAGCAAAAGTCACTTTCGAAGGTTTAGTTACGGAAGCCCTACCCAATGGAATGTTCCGCGTTCGGCTAGAGAATGACACCATCATCCTGGGCTATATTTCAGGAAAGATCCGCTCTAGTTCTATACGAATACTGATGGGGGATAGGGTCAAAATTGAAGTAAGTCGTTATGATTCCAGCAAGGGACGTATAATTTATAGACTTCCCCATAAAGATTCGAAGCGTATCGAAGACTCGAAAGATATCGAAGATTTGAAAGATAGCGAAGATTCAAAGGATTAGGGTTTTCTTTTTTCTAGGGTAATAAATTTGAAGTTCAAAAATTCAAGCGAAGAGACTTATTTTTTCCAAAATATTAGATTCATAGTTTAAGAAAGGATACGGAAATATGAAAATAAGAGCTTCCGTTCGTAAAATTTGTACAAAATGTCGACTGATTCGTAGGCGTGGACGAATTAGAGTCATTTGCTCTAATCCGAAGCATAAACAACGACAGGGGTAATCTTTCGAAAAAGAACTTTACTTTCTCTAAAATAAAAAAGTACCCGCGGAAATGTTCCAATTCTAAATAAAAGAATTTTAAATAATTAAAGTAAAGGGTATATTTTACCCGGAAACGGATATCTTTGTATCTTTTTTTCTTTTTGTTATTTCTAACTCATATTTATGAGATAATAAAATATGGCAAAAGCTATACCAAAAATAGGTTCACGTAAGAAAGTGCGTATTGGTTTACGTAGGAATGCACGTTTTAGTCTACGGAAAAGTGCACGTAGAATAACAAAAGGGGTTATTCATGTTCAAGCTAGTTTCAACAATACCATTATAACTGTTACGGACCCGCAAGGTCGGGTGGTTTTCTGGTCCTCCGCAGGTACTTGTGGATTCAAAAGCTCAAGAAAAGCATCACCCTATGCTGGTCAAAGAACAGCAGTAGATGCTATTCGTACAGTAGGTTTGCAACGAGCAGAAGTTATGGTAAAGGGCGCTGGTAGTGGAAGAGATGCCGCATTACGAGCCATTGCTAAAAGCGGTGTGCGATTAAGTTGTATACGCGATGTAACACCTATGCCGCATAATGGATGTCGACCGCCTAAAAAAAGACGCCTGTAAAAGAATTAATCCGTTTTCAAGAGAAATAAACGATTCAATGATCAAATAATAATACTAGTCTATTATGGTTCGAGAGGAGGTAGCAGGATCCACTCAAACACTACAGTGGAAGTGTGTTGAATCAAGAGTAGATAGTAAGCGTCTTTATTATGGTCGTTTCATTCTGTCCCCGCTTAAAAAAGGTCAAGCGGACACCGTCGGTATTGCCTTGCGAAGAGCTTTACTTGGAGAAATAGAAGGAGCATGTATCACACGGGCAAAATTTGGGAGCGTGCCACACGAATATTCTACAATAGCAGGTATTGAAGAATCCGTACAAGAAATTTTACTAAATTTGAAAGAAATTGTATTGAGAAGTAATCTCTATGGAGTTAGAGACGCATCAATTTGCGTCAAAGGTCCTAGGTACATAACTGCTCAAGATATAATCTTACCACCTTCCGTAGAAATCGTTGATACGGCACAACCTATAGCTAACTTGACAGAGCCCATTAATTTTTGTATTGAGTTACAGATAAAGAGAGATCGTGGATATCAGACAGAACTCAGAAAGAACTATCAAGATGGAAGTTATCCTATAGATGCTGTATCCATGCCTGTTCGAAATGTGAATTATAGTATTTTTTCTTGTGGGAATGGAAATGAAAAACACGAGATACTTTTTTTAGAAATATGGACTAATGGAAGTTTAACCCCTAAAGAAGCGCTTTATGAGGCTTCTCGTAATTTGATTGATTTATTCCTCCCTTTTCTACACGCGGAGGAAGAGGGAACGAGTTTCGAAGAAAATAAAAACAGGTTTACTCCGCCCCTTTTTACTTTTCAAAAAAGATTAACTAATCTAAAGAAAAACAAAAAAGGAATTCCATTGAATTGTATTTTTATTGATCAATTAGAATTGCCTTCTAGAACGTATAATTGTCTCAAAAGGGCCAATATACATACACTATTGGACCTTTTGAGTAAGACTGAAGAAGATCTTATGAGAATTGAAAATTTTCGTATGGAAGATAGAAAACAGATATGGGACACTCTAGAGAAGTATCTACCAATGGATTTACTTAAGAATAAGCTCTCGTTTTAAATCCATTACAATTTTTTGTTCTTCTTCTTTTTCGAGTTAGAATAAAAAGAAAAAAAGAAAACAATTTAGCATCTTTGGTACAATCTATATTTTCGCGAAATGGATCATAATAAAATGGATTTTAGGTATCTAGGGAAGATTCACTTGGAAGTAACTATTTCCTAGATACCTATGCACGGTACTTCACGGTTGAATGAATCAAAAAATACCTAAAAAAGACCTAAAGTTAAAGATTTATCAATGGGTAATGTTGCTCCAATACCTAACCAAAGAGCTACTGCAGTACCGATTAAAAAAACGGTCGTAGCTACTGGGCGACGAAAGGGATTTTGGAATTTATTCACATTCTCTAGAAAAGGTACTGTCAATAAGCCTGTTGGCACAGAAACCATTAAGAGAACGCCCAATAACTTATTGGGTACCGTACGGAGTATTTGAAATACGGGAAAGAAGTACCACTCAGGTAATATTTCCAGAGGAGTTGCAAATGGATCCGCCGGTTCACCAATCATTGATGGCTCGAGAACCGCTAAACCTACATTACATGCAATAGTACCTAGAATTACTACTGGAAAAATATATAAAAGATCATTGGGCCATGCGGGTTCCCCGTAATAATTATGTCCCATCCCTTTAGCTAATTTAGCTCTTAATACAGGATCATTTAAGTCTGGTTTCTTTGTTATTGGGATAGGCGAACTCTTTAGGATCCATCCCCCAAAGGAACCGGACATGAGAATTTATCATCATCCGGCTCGAGCAAGAATGAAAGAAATAAGACCGCGGAAGATCCATAATAGAATTATGGTATATAATGACTCAATGACTCTAGGCAAGAAAAGCTTTATCATATTATCTTTTCCGAAGTTGGATCTAGAACTACTCATTGAAAAGAATCCTATTCTTATGGGTAAATGCTCAATATCCAAGTGGGCTTACAAATTTGATCATGATCAATTGCTTTCTGGATTGTCTCATGTCTCTTGATTAGTTGGTGTTTATCCCCCCAATATCGCAAGTTTCTTACCTCCAAACAAAATATTTACTTGTTACTAATAAAAAATAAAAAAGTTTAGCCTACATTTTTCCTTAGATCCCTTCTTTTACTCCGATAGTATTGCGGATCACAATCGATGCAAAGAAAATGAATGCATTTCCATACTATAATAAAAAAGGGTAAGTGTAATATTGGATCATGTCACATGACTTATTCCATTTCTACTCTATGGGATCTTACGGAGCCTGTTCATGGATGACATGGTGGGGTATGATCATAGAAAATATTCTCCTCAAGTGAACCAGCCTATCCTTCCTAGGTAGGAGACTTACGTGTTGATTGGATGCGGAGACACCTTTGATTGTGAATTCTAATGTGGCAGATCCAATTCTTTATCTGCATGGCCAAACCAATAATTCAAGTCACACACTCCCATAATCCGCCTTTTTTTCTTTCGTAAAATTAACTTCAACTATTTGTATTGTATCAAAATACTTCGGAGTTGAAGAGAAGTATCCAAATGACATGGGTTATTGTAAAATAACACATGTTTGTAGCAATGAAATACGATAACCTACCCGATATGATATATGAGAATTCTAATTCTCTATAGATATGCCTTCCCTATAAAGGACCCGAAATACCTTGCTTACGTATCATTGGAAAGTGCATTAACATAAATACGGCAGTAAGCAGAGGCAGTACAAAGGTATGTAAACTATAAAAACGAGTCAAAGTGGATTGACCCACACTAGCACTTCCACGTAATAACTCCACTAAAGGCGATCCTATTACCGGAATGGCATCAGGTACACCTGTCACAATTTTGACTGCCCAATAACCAATTTGATCCCAAGGCAACGAATAACCAGTTACACCAAATGATGCAGTCAAAACAGCTAAAACCACACCTGTGACCCAAGTTAATTCGCGGGGTTTTTTAAACCCACCTGTGAGATACACACGAAATACATGCAGGATCATCATTAGAACCATCATACTTGCTGACCATCGATGAACTGATCGGATTAACCAACCAAAGTTGGCCTCGGTCATTATGTATTGAACCGAAGAAAAAGCCTCTGTAACCGTTGGGCGGTAGTAAAAAGTCATAGCAAAACCGGTAGCGACTTGTACTAGAAAACAAGTAAGTGTAATTCCCCCTAAACAATAAAATATGTTGACATGGGGAGGAACATATTTACTAGTTATATCATCTGCAATTGCCTGAATCTCAAGACGTTCCTCAAACCAATCATATACTTTATTGAGATAGGTAACTAACCCAAGCCCCCCCTCTAAGAGCCGTATATGAAAATTTCATCTCGTACGGCTCAAGCAGAAACACACAAATTTTCAACGAATATTAGAAAAAAAAAGTTCAAAACTTCATCAGCCACTGGATTGGGTCGATTTGCCTTGAAGATATGAAATAAGAAAAATTCGGAATATATTCTTTGTTATGATAATGCCAAAAAATCTCAAGTTGGCTCATCTGTCTTTCTTCCGTTCCCTTATGCCGGTCATTCGAGGCCTCTTGACTTTTCTCTTCCCTATTTTGGATTTGTTTTTTTTTTGTGCGTAATCGTAATATAGAAATTATCTTGTTGCGATCCTATGAATCAGTTCAATTAAAACCTTAGATTCATACTAGAGCCACGATGATTGAGTCTCAAGCTAACCAAAAGGCAAGGGTTCTTCGAATAAGAACCACTTGATAATCATTTATGGAATCGGTGCAATGACTCGGCAAAATCGAGAGAAAAAAGTTGTCTTTTGGGCAAACAAAATTGGAAGGAAGAAAATTTCTTTTTTATTTTTATTTAAGAACTACTTGAATTTTTCAGTCTGGTTGCGAGGTCTTAATAGTGATTATGAATCATAGTTCCATTTTTTTTGATCCACTCTATCTATTTCGTGTTCCAGATACTAGAATAAATAATATCTGACGAATTAGAATCATCTTGATAGAGATAACAGGCCCTTTCTATGTATTATCAATAGGATCAATTCTAACAAGTCACACACTCATATTCCAGAGATACCGAAACAAAAAAATTCCGCGGTCGAACTACCATAATGTCTAGAAATATAGAGCTTAAACTAGAAAAGCTTTTTTGGATGGAAAAACTATGACTTCCTTTTTTTTTTAGATTAGTAGAAACCTAATTGGTTAAAATTCCGTCCAGTAAAACAGAAGAATTATAAATTTCTAAAATGATAGATAGGAATATAGCGAATAAAGCCATTGCGACTCCCATAAAAGGAGTGGTCCCCCAACCCGGAGCTACTTTCCCATATTCCGAATTCAAGGGTTTCAATAAACTACCTGCACCAGTTCGTTTTGGCCTAGGTTTAGAACTATCTTCAACGGTTTGTGTAGCCATAAATTCTATTTCATCATTGGTGTTGACTTTGTATACTATTCCGTTGTAGTTGTAAATACACGATCTTTTCGTAGATCCATTGTAATCTTGAAATTCTATAAAAATGGAAACAGCAACTTTAGTCGCCATCTCCATATCTGGTTTACTTGTAAGCTTTACTGGGTATGCCTTATATACCGCGTTTGGGCAACCCTCTCAACAATTAAGAGATCCATTCGAAGAACACGGGGACTAATTGAAGTAAGAAGTCTACCAGATGGGTAGACTTCTTACTTCAATGAAATTATTTTATTCTTTTAGTTGGAGTTGGTGGAACCTTAGGTGGTTCTCGGAAAAAGATAGCGAAAAAAATTATCCCTAAAGTAGAAACTAAAAGGAACGTATAAACCAATGCTTCCATAGATTCGATCGTGGTTTATTTACAATTATAACTTCCACACCTATTCATTTGTCATTTGGGAGAATTTCCCATATAAAGAAAGAAAAAGAGTTAAAGAAAGGATGGGAGATGTTTCCCAAGCCAAATCAAAAAAGAGAGGTCAAAGATACCATAACAATGTGTATCAGACTGCCTGTTTCCTTGTAGTTGGATCTCCCACTTTTTGGAATGTTCCAAATTCCACTTGAGCATCCAAATCTGGATCAATACCAGCAAAAACATCTCGGAACAAGGTTCTAGCGCCATGCCAAATGTGTCCGAAAAAGAAGAGCAAAGCAAAGGTAGCATGACCAAAAGTGAACCAACCCCTTGGACTGCTGCGAAAAACACCATCTGATTTCAAAGTAGCTCGATCTAATTCAAAAATTTCCCCTAATTGAGAACGCCTCGCATATTTTTTTACAGTAGCAGGATCAGAATAACTTACTCCATTAAGTTCGCCACCATAGAACTCCACCGTTACCCCTACCTGTTCAACACTATATTTGGATTCTGCTCTTCTAAAAGGAACGTCCGCTCTCACAATTCCCTCTTCATCTACCAAAACAACTGGAAATGTTTCAAAAAAAGTAGGCATACGGCGTACAAAAAGCTCACGTCCTTCTTTATCTCTAAAAACGGGATGTCCTAACCAGCCAACAGCTATTCCATCCCCATTGTCCATTGAGCCCGCTCTGAATAATCCCCCTTTTGCCGGATTATTACCAATATAATCATAAAAGGCTAATTTTTCGGGAATTTTAGACCAAGCTTCTGATAAACTAAGATTTTCGGCTAAACCATTGCTAACTCTTCGATATATTTCTTGCTGAAAGTATCCCTGATCCCACTGATAACGAGTAGGCCCGAATAATTCGATTGGGGTCGTTGCTGACCCATACCACATAGTTCCAGCAACTACGAAAGCTGCAAAAAAAACAGCAGCGATACTACTGGAAAGTACAGTTTCAATATTGCCCATACGTAATCCTTTGTATAGACGTTGAGGCGGACGGACACTAAGATGGAATAAACCCGCTAATATACCCAACGTACCCGCAGCAATATGATGAGAAGCTATTCCCCCCGGAACAAAAGGATCAAAACCTTCTGCACCCCACGCTGGATTTACAGCTTGTACTTTTCCAGTTAGCCCATAAGGATCGGATACCCATATCCCAGGACCATACAAACCCGTTACATGAAATGCGCCAAAGCCAAAGCAAGCCACCCCTGCAAGAAATAAATGAATTCCAAAGATCTTGGGCAAATCTAAAGAGGGTTTTCCCGTCCGCTCATCAGAGAATATTTCTAGGTCCCAATATACCCAATGCCAGATCGCTGCCAAGAAACACAAACCAGAAAACACAATATGTGCACCTGCCACACCTTCATAACTCCAAATACCCGGATTTGTTACAGTTCCTCCTGAAATACTCCAACCACCCCAGGAATCCGTTATTCCTAAACGAGTCATGAAGGGAATGACGAACATACCTTGTCTCCACATTGGATCCAGAACAGGATCAGAGGGATCAAAAACTGCTAATTCGTATAAAGCCATCGAGCCAGCCCAACCAGAAACTAGAGCTGTGTGCATTATATGCACCGCAAGTAATCGACCCGGATCATTCAATACGACAGTATGAACACGATACCAAGGTAAACCCATGGAAATACCCCTTTAGCAAAGAAAAATAGACACGATGTCGCTTTATTTTATCGCATTGGAAAAGACTATCCATATCCTATGTACCTAACCCTTCTAGGGGATTCTGTGTCAGAAAGCGTTAATATTTATTTCATTTCATTAAAAATAAGAAGCCAATTCTGTTCATAAGAAGAAAGAGAAGCAGATCTATTCTATACTCGATAAGTGCCAATATGCAATGGGTAACTTGGCCAATTTTGAAAAATGAAGAATAGATCCCTACCCCTCTTTGTTTATCATTTGAATCGCCGATTCCTTTTTCTTTATTCAATCTGTCTTACCTTCTTTATACGTATAACCTTTCAATCTACGTATTAATATAATCTATACTATTCATATTAATAGAATCTATAGTATTCATATAGAATAAGAATAAAAATGAAGACAATAAACTGCGGATTCATTCTTTCTCTTCTATTCTTACGTTTCCATATTAAAGTGTAGTTTTCTTACTTAAATTTAATAATATTAATCTAATATGCCCATTGGTGTTCCAAAAGTACCTTACCGGATTCCCGGAGATGAAGAAGCGACTTGGGTTGACTTATACAATGTTATGTATCGAGAAAGGACACTTTTTTTAGGTCAAGAGATTCGTTGCGAGATCACGAATCATATTACAGGTCTCATGGTATATCTCAGTATAGAAGATGGACTTAGTGATATTTTTTTGTTTATAAACTCCCCAGGCGGGTGGCTAATCTCAGGAATGGCTATTTTTGATACGATGCAAACGGTGACACCAGATATATATACAATATGCCTTGGAATAGCCGCGTCCATGGCGTCCTTCATTCTACTTGGAGGAGAACCCACCAAGCGTATAGCATTCCCTCACGCGAGGATTATGCTTCACCAACCCGCTAGTGCTTATTATCGGGCAAGGACACCAGAATTTTTACTAGAAGTAGAAGAGTTACACAAAGTTCGCGAAATGATTACAAGGGTTTATGCACTAAGAACAGGCAAACCCTTTTGGGTTGTATCCGAAGACATGGAAAGGGATGTTTTTATGTCAGCAGACGAAGCCAAAGCTTATGGACTTGTCGATATTGTAGGGGATGAAATGATTGACGAGCACTGCGATACTGATCCAGTGTGGTTTCCGGAAATGTTTAAGGATTGGTAGTGTCCGGATTTCTTATAAAGTTATTTCAGACCCAAATTAGGGTTTTCTTCGATTTAATAGAAAATAGAAATAGAAAGACTTCATGATGATCAATCATCAGGTTAAGATGGATCTAAACCAATCCATTTTTTTCTATACACATACAACATGCCGACGGTTAAACAACTTATTAGAAACGCAAGACAGCCAATACGAAATGCTAGAAAAACGGCCGCGCTTAAAGGATGCCCTCAGCGTCGAGGAACATGTGCTAGGGTGTATGTGCGACTCGTTCAGATCATAACTTCAAACAAATAAAAAAAATTTGGAAGTATCCATGATTAGTACCAATGAATAGGATATAGCTTTTCCATCCTAGATTTCTATGGTATATGGAATTTTTGGTTTCCTTTGGTGCAAATCCAATTATCTAAATTGGAAATAAGAAGCAATTCCCCCATTGGTAGCAAATGGTTATCCATTAAGCGGAGGAAATAATAATAAAAAGGCTTATGCTCCTTTATCTTAAAAGAACGGACTAACAGGGTCAGCTACTTAGCCAACTTTCATAATTAAATACCGTCACTGTATGGATAACTCTTATTGTGAAAAGAGCTATTTACTCTATAATGGATAGGTAGAGCCAAAGAATGTGAACTATACAAGTTCACAATACCTTTTGATGAAAGAAAGGGCTCCGGTGTATAGAGAGGGCCTTACCGTTTAAAAGGGAACCATAGAAACGATGGAACCCACTATTTTTTTAGTATCATTAGAATTAATTTGTTATTTCGCATAGAAATAACTGAACGGAGTGTAATAAAAAATCGTGGTTGGGAAGGTTACTATAGCAAAAGCCATTGGAATTAATATTTTATATATCGGAATAATTAGTTTTGTTATTAATGGAAAAAAGGATGGCTAAAAGAAGAGAAATAATTAGTTATTCATTAAGGTTAATTTGATTCAATGACCAGAGTTCCGCGAGGATATATAGCCCGGAGACGACGAACAAAAATGCGTTCATTTGCCTCAAACTTTAGGGGGGCTCATTTAAGACTTAATCGAATGATTACCCAACAGGTAAAAAGAGCTTTTGTTTCCTCTCATCGAGATAGAGGTAGGCAAAAGAGGGATTTTCGTCGTTTGTGGATCACTCGGATAAACGCAGCAACGCGGATATATAAAGTATTTGATAGTTATAGTAAATTAATACACAACCTGTACAAGAAGAAATTGATTCTTAATCGTAAAATGCTTGCACAAGTAGCTGTATCAAATCCAAATAATCTTTACACGATTTCCAATAAAATAAAGATCATCAATTAAAGGGATAAATAAAGTAATATACTGGAATAATAAAAACCGAATTCCCGGAGAGGGAACTCCGGGAAGATACAATAAATTAAGATTAAGTGGTAGGAATCAACGAGCAGGATTACTTTCTTTATAATATATATAGGTCTGGGCCTTTCGAATAAAACATCAACAATCGGAACTTAAGTTCCGATTGTTGTTTCTTAAATTTTGGTTGTAGTTTCTTAAGTTTCGATTGGAATTGTACTTTTCCGTTAATTGAGGAATATGTCTATTTTTTCTAGGTCTAGAACCCGTAATTATTGAAATTGACTGGGCTTGAAATTGTTTTTCGTTCTCATAGTTACGAAACGGTAAGAAAGATAAAATACGAGCCTGTTTTATAGCAAGAGTAATTAATCGTTGTTGTTTCAAGGTTAATCTATTTATTCGTCTAGATAATATTTTTCCTTGTTCACTAATAAATCTATTAATTAAACTCATGTTTCTATAATCAATTCGATCTCCCGGGCCAATCCGAGGACGCCTACGAAAAGGTTGTTTAGATTTACGAAAAGGTTGTTTGAATTTACGAAAAGTTTGCTTGGATTTACGAAAGGTTTGCTTGGATTTATTAAAAGTGTGTTTGGATTTACGAAAGGGTTGCTTAGATTTAAGAAAAGGTTGTTTAGATGTATACATGATTTATTCCTTATTTAAAATTTTAAAATTGAACAAAAAAAATTCATTTATTTATTTTATTATTTTATGAATTTAGGATCCAGAAGAAGTAGTCTTTCTTTGATCCATATCTTATTTAATTAATCTTATAGTATATGAATACCCTCTATACATATGAAATAATATCTACCGGAAATCGGATGAGTTGATTTGTATTTTATACTATAGTTTTTTTTATATATTAAATATAAAGTTCTTGCTCTTTCTGTTTTTTGGAAAGATCGAACACACGATGGGTGTTCCTATTTCTTTATTTCGTGATGAGTCGTATGCTTGCGACAATAACGACAAAATTTTTTTAATTCTAATTGTCGGGGTGTATTGTGGCGATTCTTTTGAGTACTATATCTAGAAACCCCCGTCGATTCCTCATTGGCACCTTTTCGAACACAACTGCTGCATTCCAAAATAACCCTGATTCTAACATCTTTCCCCTTGGCCATGAACCGAACCTCCTTTTCTGTTTGGGTTGACTTAACTAAATTCTTCTACTTATTCTTTTATTCTTCTATTTTGAATCCGAAGAAGAAGAATAAAATCCATTAGAATCAATTTTTTGAATTCTTAAATTAAGTAATAAAAAATAAAGAAATAATTAAAGAATACAATCCTTGTCGAATTAGCAAAGATTTTGCTTCGAAACCCTTTCATTTAATTAGCCAGCCCAGCCTTTTTCTATGCTCTGATTTCTGAGGCCTGTTTAGCTTGGATACCACTTTAAATTGAATTTCTTTTTTTTTTTCAAAATAGAATTTACCAAATTTTTCATAACTCTGAGGTTCAAGCCAATCCATCTTTTCTTTCTTTTTCCTTCCGATACTAAATAAAAGGATTAAAAAGGGTCAAATTTTGTCATGTCACAAAGAATTCTATTCCTCAATTAAAAAAAAGGGAATGACAAAGCATCTGGAAATAAACGATTAATTTCTATCAATAAACCTGCTAAAGCACCAAACCATAGAGTACTTAGCACGGGTGCTACAGAGAGATATGTTTTTATATCCCGCATTGAAAATCCTCCTTCCTTGTTGGAATACATATATGATCAGAAACTTTTGCCCAAGATTGTTATGCTATATATAAAATGAACCATATAGACGAAATTTTCTTATCCCTAAAAAATGACCCCTTCTTCCTATACATTACCAAGGAAAAGTAATCCTTCTTGTATAGGCGAAATTTTATTGGATTTTAGATGTATATAATTCCTTAATTATATGAGACCAAAAAGAAGAAATGACAGGAGGGTTCTATATAGATAGAGAAATAAGAATAAAATTACAATGTGGAAAAGAAGACAGGAATTGTGTACAATGGCATTGTATAACAATTTTGAAAAGGGATGTAGCGCAGCTTGGTAGCGCGTTTGTTTTGGGTACAAAATGTCACAGGTTCAAATCCTGTCATCCCTACCTATTACTTTTTTATTCTTTTTGGGCAGTAGCGAAGAGATCAATTGAAAGTAAAGTGGGTATAACTTGAATTTGTGGAGACTATACATACGTGAGATACGTTAGGAATAGAAAAATATTTTCTTTTTGAATGAATGAAAGCGCTCTTAGTTCAGTTCGGTAGAACGCGGGTCTCCAAAACCCGATGTCGTAGGTTCAAATCCTACAGAGCGTGATTCCATCTATCTTATGTCGAAGCAGAGTAAAATAATTTAACAAAACAAAATTGAATTGAAACTCGAATTTGACCTCCTCCAGACCAGAGAGGAGGTCAATAAAAAAATAAAAATTACTCAATCAAAGATCCAACTGATCCCCCCGCCTGTATTGCAAATATGCAGTCACGAATAATCCCGCTAAAGTAATAGGAATTAGGCCTAAGACGATTCCAAATAGAAAAACTTCAATCATTTCGATTTGTTCGAGGTGATAAAAAAAGAAGAGATACGATCTATCCCTAAATAGTACTCTAAATTATCCACGAATCTCAATGACCAAGAAAAAAATTCGTAATTTAGTGTGGAAAAGAGTTATAGAATACCAGGAATCTAAAAGAAAGATTTTTTTTTCTGACTTATTCAGTCAATTCAAATAAGACGTATCTTGTTCAAGCCAATAAATAGAGCTGGGGTTATAGTTAAAGCAGCTAGTAGAAAACCGAAATAACTAGTTAAAGTAAGCATGAAAGAATTAATTTCCTTTTATTTTTTTTACTACACTACATATGTTGGTAAAGCACTTACCTAAGTTATGGGAAATTCATAATTCATCAGTCAGTTATTTTAGAGAATACTAAAAAACAAGATAGAGTGAGATACGGAAGTGTAAAATAAAGTAGATTCATCAGATGATACATGAGTCCCTAATTCCGAATCAAGAGATTGTTATTGTTGTGGAATTTGTCAATTGAGTAAAGTAATAATATTAAGAACTAGATCATGTAATCCCATTGAAAAAATGGAATTCGATTTTCAGGGGAATTTTGGAATAAGAGATAAATAAACAATTGAATTGGAAAAAAAAAAATGTTTTGTATTTTGGATTATTTCTTTTTCAATAGGACCCTCTTTTTGGAGTGAACGGTCAAATATTCCACTATTCCTTTATTCCTTCTTATTTTAACTGTCTTATTTTAACTAATTGTATTCCATATGGAATAAGAGGAGAAGAAAAGCATTCCAGGACCCCCCCCTGAGGGCCCCTTAAAAAAAATAAAGCTCTTCCTTGAATTTACTTTATTTTTATTCC